CAACCGGTGGAGTAACAGCCAGTTTTGGTATGTTGGGAGATGTCATTGTTGCTGAACCTAATGCCTACATTGCATTTGCGGGCAAAAGAGTAATTGAACAAACATTGAATAAGACAGTACCCGAAGGTTCACAAACGGCTGAGTATTTATTCGATAAAGGTTTATTTGACCCAATTGTACCACGTAATCCTTTAAAAGGTGTTCTGAGTGAGTTATTTCAGCTCCACGGTTTCTTTCCCTTGAATCAAAATTCAAAAAATGAATAAAGTATAGTACTAAATTCAGTTATTTGTAGCGAACAAGTATTTAGTTCATCGTAATCAAAAAAAAAAAAACTAAAAAGAATGGTGTTTTCTTTGATGACATAAGTTCTACTTGTAATAAGAGTTAGAAGTTTCGGGTAATTACTTTTTAGTTTTTCCTCCAGATCTATTTTTTATCCTACCTCTATTCATGATTAGTAATCATGAACCTTCTATCAACAGGATAAAAAAGTGAATTTCTCCCTCCGAGGAATTAGAATTAGGGAAAATAAAAAAAAAAAATTATCTGGCCTTCTTACGTGTTAATATAGACAATAAAAAAAAAATATCGAAATCAAAATAAAAAGAAAAAAAATATAAAATAGAGAATAGAAGTTATTTCTATATCTATTGATAACCCCCATTTTTTACTATGAATACCCGTTTGTTGGACGGATCGAATTAGTTAGAGTTGCAAACTCCTAATAAAATCTTTTATTTTCATAAAAAACTCCTTATTAGATTAGAAAGATAGAAAGAAATAAGGATGGGAAAAGAATAATAAAATTTATTAATAAAGCGAATTATCATACATATTCGTGTAGAAAGATGAATAGGTACACTTATTTTATTTAGTTCTACATTCCTTGCACTTATTAACTACTTCTTATTAACTACTTATTAATTACTTATAAATATGAATTTCTAAATATTAATTTAATAATTTATAAAATTTAATAATATAAATATAATTATTAAATTATTATATTAAAATATATATATATAATAATATATAATAAATTCTATTATAAATATAATACAGTTTATGATATATACTTAGGATAGATATACTTATCATATCATAAGATATCTTTCTCTTTCTAATAGATAGAAATATTAAATCGAGGCACCCATTCTATGACAGATCTCAACTTACCCTCTATTTTTGTGCCTTTAGTGGGCCTAGTATTTCCGGCAATTGCAATGGCTTCTTTATCTCTTCATGTCCAAAAAAATAAGATTGTCTAGATCCGATGGGACCAAATCTCATCAATTTATTTCAACACTGGATCATAATACAGATATTTATTTAGTGTAATATGGTACGATATGTGACTCTTTACGAACACAAATGAAAGAACTATTATGCATTTATGCGGATACATGATATCCGCATAAATGCATGTATATGCAGGTATAGCCGGTTAAATAAAAAATGGATCGGCGAATATTTTATTTAAATGGAAAGTCAATGTATCTAACAAATTACTTCTAACGGTTTACACCAGAATAGTGCTAGTTAATGAAAGTTACTTCGGGATCAAGAAAGTAAAATTCATTTGGGTTATTCTCTCAATTCCAATCGAATGCAACTGGATCTAGTAGAGTATGAATTGGCGATCAGAACATATATGGATAGAACTTATAATGGGGTCTCGAAAAACAAGTAATTTTTTCTGGGCCTGTATCCTTTTTTTAGGTTCACTAGGATTCTTAGTGGTTGGAACTTCCAGTTATCTTGGTAGGAATCTGATATCCGTATTTCCATCTCAGCAAATTATTTTTTTTCCACAAGGGATCGTGATGTCTTTCTATGGGATCGCAGGTCTATTCATTAGCTCCTATTTGTGGTGCACAATTTCATGGAATGTAGGTAGTGGTTATGACAGATTCGATAGAAAAGAAGGAATAGTGTGTATTTTTCGTTGGGGATTTCCTGGAATAAATCGTCGCATCTTCCTTCGCTTACTTATGAGAGATATACAATCAATCAGAATGGAGGTTAAAGAGGGTCTTTATCCTCGTCGTATCCTTTATATGGAAATCAGAGGTCAAGGAGCCATTCCCTTGACTCGTACTGATGAGTATTTTACTCCACGAGAAATTGAACAAAAAGCTGCCGAATTGGCCTATTTCTTGCGCGTACCAATTGAATTGAAATGAACTGAAAATGGAAAAAAACTTGCTAATTTCCTTTTTAATACAACCGTCGACTCTATCTGATATTTCTCTGAAGTACGAGTTCTATAAAAAGGTATTGAACCCATGGATCTATTTCCTATTTTTGTGTAATAATTTATATCTCGGATCTAGAAGGAAAGGAATATAGAAATAGAATAAGGGTCCTTTTAGGATAAAAATGAAAAAAAAAAAGAAAGCCTCGGTCTCCCTCCCATATATTTCATCCATAATATTTTTGCCCTGGTGGGTCTCTCTCTCATTTAATAAATGTCTGGAACCTTGGGTTACTAATTGGTGGAATACCGGGAAATCCGAAACTTTTTTGAATGATATTCAAGAGAAAAACGTTCTAGAAAGATTCATAGAATTGGAGGAACTATTCCTCTTGGATGAAACGATAAAGGAGTACCCGGAGACGCATATACAAAAACTTCGTATAGGAATACACAAGGAAACGATACAATTGGTCAAAACACACAATGAATATCATCTCCATATCATTTTGGATTTCTCGACAAATATAATTTGTTTCGCTATTCTAAGTGGTTATTTTATTCTGGGTAATGAAGAACTTGTCATTCTTAATTCTTGGATTCAGGAATTCCTCTATAACTTAAGTGACACAATAAAAGCTTTTTTTATTCTTTTAGTTACTGATTTATGGATCGGATTTCATTCGACCCATGGTTGGGAACTAATGATTGGTTCGGTCTACAAGGATTTTGGATTGGTTCATAATGATCAAATTATATCTAGTCTTGTTTCCACTTTTCCGGTTATTCTAGATACAATTGTGAAATATTGGATCTTCTATTATTTAAATCGTGTATCTCCTTCACTTGTAGTTATTTATCATTCAATGAATGAATGAAGAACTCATTTGATCTCCTGATATCAATCAAATCAGAATCTTTCTTCGTATATAAAGAAAGCATTTTCAATCTTACTTAATTCTTTATACTTCTAGCTCTTCAAGGTATTCGTCCTATATTCCAGTACAATTATCCCAGTACAATGACAGACTCGTGTATAGGGAACTATACTAGCTACCTATCTAATTTATTGTAGAAATTCCGGGATCAATGATTGGACATGCAAAATAGAAATACTTTTTCTTGGGTAAAGGAACAGATGACTCAATCGATTTCTGTATCGATCATGATATATGTAATAACTTGGGCATCTATTTCAAATGCATATCCCATTTTTGCGCAGCAGGGTTATGAAAACCCACGAGAAGCAACTGGACGAATTGTATGTGCCAATTGCCATTTAGCTAATAAGCCCGTGGATATTGAAGTTCCGCAAGCCGTGCTTCCTGATACTGTATTTGAAGCAGTTGTTCGAATCCCTTATGATATGCAACTGAAACAAGTTCTTGCTAATGGTAAAAAGGGGGCTTTGAATGTGGGGGCTGTTCTTATTTTACCCGAGGGATTCGAATTAGCCCCCCCCGATCGTATTTCTCCCGAGGTGAGAGAAAAGATGGGAAATCTGTCTTTTCAGAGTTATCGTCCCAATAAAAGAAATATTCTTGTGATAGGTCCTGTTCCCGGTCAGAAATATAGTGAAATCACCTTTCCCATTCTTTCCCCCGACCCTGCTACGAGGAAAGACGTTCACTTCTTAAAATATCCCATATATGTAGGTGGGAACAGAGGAAGGGGTCAGATTTATCCTGATGGGAGCAAGAGTAACAATACAGTCTATAATGCTACATCAGCAGGTATAGTAAGCAGAATAGTACGTAAAGAAAAAGGAGGATATGAAATAACCATAGTTGATGCATCGGATGGACATCAAGTGGTTGATATTGTACCTCCAGGGCCAGAACTTCTTGTTTCAGAGGGTGAATCCATCAAGCTTGATCAACCATTAACAAGCAATCCCAATGTAGGAGGGTTTGGTCAGGGAGATGCAGAAATAGTGCTTCAAGATCCATTACGTGTCCAAGGCCTTTTGTTCTTCTTGGCATCTGTTATTTTGGCACAAGTTTTTTTGGTTCTTAAAAAGAAACAGTTTGAAAAGGTTCAATTGTATGAAATGAATTTCTAGGTCCAGAAATTCCTTAACATCAAGTTGGTAAAAAGCAACAAATTATTGTCGATCGATACTTATGTATTGTATGATCAAAAAATTCTGTAAACCTTTTTGTTTATACTGTTTTTGTTTTGTTTGTGGGATGTCTGGAATTCATTACGTGTATCCCATTCCTAGTAATAGACTATAGGCATACAAATATAAAGGAAGAGAATACAAGGGAAGGATGGGAAAAATGAAAGGAACAAATACTTTTAGGAGGGATTACTAGTCTTCATAATCTTCTATTCGACACATGAAAAGGGTGGAAAATCCCTTTTCTTGTGTCGTCTTGTATCGAAATAATAATGATTTTTTCTCTTGTTCATCAAAGATTACTATTTCTTGCTTTCCGGGTCTATTGGAACTCCTTTGTTTAGATTCATAAGAAGTAGTAGACAAACAAAAAGAAAGGGTTAGGGAAGGAGAAATTCATTGAACAAATAGAACTTCTTTAATTATTCAATTAATTTCAACTTCTAATTTAGAAAAATTATTCAAACAAAAAAACTTTTACTGTTCCGGTTGAAATTGAAAGGCAAATTAGATTTTTACAAATATGCAAATCCTTATTTATTATCTCATCAGAGTTTTTATAGAATAAGGTTCTATTAATTTAGTATAGAAAAAATTTTCAGGATGTCTCATCCGTAGAAATCCATATAATATTGGATTATCCAGAAAATCGATTGATTCCTTCTTTTTTGTTGCTTTGTA